GCACAAAAGTTAATAGTATACCACTTCTGCGAATAGCGCGTAATGCCGCGTCTCTTCCGAGACCCGGTCCTTTTATCATGACTTCTGCTCGTTGCATACCTTGATCCACTACTGTACGAATAGCATTTCCTGCTGCGGTTTGAGCAGCAAAGGGCGTACCCCTTCTTGTACCCTTGAATCCACAAGTACCGGCAGAGGACCAAGAAACCACTCGACCCCGTACATCTGTAACAGTCACAATAGTATTATTGAAACTTGCTTGAACATGAATAACCCCCTTTGGTATTCTCCGTGTATTCTTACGTGAACCAATACGTCCATTCTTACGTGAACCAATTCTCGGTATATTTTTTGCCATTTTTTCATCTCATAAATATGAGTCAGAGATATATGGATATATCCATTTCGTGTCAAAAAGGACCCCTCCCCTTTTTTACCCTTTTTACTTTTACATCAGGTGTTTTAACAAGTCTGATTATCCTTGTCTTTGTTTATGTCTTGGGTTGGAACAAATTACTATAATTCGTCCCCGCCTACGGATTAGTCGACATTTTTCACAAATTTTACGAACAGAAGCTCTTATTTTCATATTTGGCATTCCTCATTTTAATTCTGAATCTAGTTTTTGGAAGAAAATAGGTTTCTTGGAATTTTTTATCTCGAATCATCTTCTCACGAAAGGAATGTTGAAGTTGATAAAAACACCTAATCTTTCGAATCCTTATTGCGAAGTCGATAAATTATACGTCCTCTGGTTGAATCATAACGACTTACTTCAATTTTAACTCTATCGCCTGGTAGTATCCGTATAAAACTACGTCGGATCTTTCCCGAAACATAACCTAGAATCATATCTTGATTATCTAAGCGAATCCGGAACATACCGTTGGGAAGGGATTCAGTAATTAAACCTTCATGAATCCATTTTTGTTCTTTCATTCCAGGTAAAGCCTCCTTGAAGTATCAATTGATGGAGGAGGAACGATATTAGACAACCCGCCCCTTTTCTTTTTGTTTTCACAAATAAGAAGTTTCGGACCCAATTCGTATATTAGAAGGATTACCATATATAACACAAAACTTCTCCACCAATTCGTTCTAGTCGAGCCTCTCGGTCTGTCATTATACCTCGAGAAGTAGAAATAATTACAATTCCCATCCCACCTAAAATTCTAGGAATTCGTTGGTAGTTCGAATAGATTCGGAGACCAGGCCGGCTGATCCGTTTTAAATTTAAAAAATTTATATAAGACCTTTTCCTATTCCTTCTATGCCGCAGGGTTAAAACCAAAAAAGATTTTTTGGTTTCTTTATGTTTTCTCACGTTTTCGATAAAACCTTCTCGTAAAAGTATTTTAACAATATTTTCAGTGATATTAGTATATGCTATTCGAACCACCCTTTTTCTATCCATATCAGCATTTCGTATAGAAGTTATTATGTCAGCAATAATATCCCTACCCATGGTGAATTAAATTTCTTGGTGATCCCCAATTTTGATATAATCAACATATTTTTTTTTTTACTTATTTGTTTATCAATTTAAATTTAAATTAAAGGCATATGCGTGAGACACAATCTACTAAAAATTCTGAATATATTTCTTAATCTCTTTCTTTCAAATACTTTACTATAACCAATGGTATTATCTTATTTTAGAAGACCTTACAATACCTCCGGAGCTAATGAAACTATTTTAGTAAAATTTAACTGTCTCAATTCCCGGGCAATTGCACCAAAAATTCGAGTTCCTTTGGGGTTTCCTTCTTGGTCAATGACAACCGCAGCATTGTCATCATATCGTATTATCATACCGTTATCACGTTTGAGTTCTTTACAAGTACGTACAATTACAGCTCTGACCACCTCTGATCTTGCTAGGGGCATATTTGGCACTGCGTCTTTGATCACAGCAACAATAACGTCACCGATATGAGCATATCGACGATTGCTAGCTCCTATGATTCGAATACACATCAATTCTCGAGCCCCGCTGTTATCCGCTACATTCAAAAGGGTCTGGGGTTGAATCATATCATTTTTTTAGAATCTATTCTTTCAATGCAAAGCAAAGAGTGAAGAAAAAAAAAAAGAAATATTTTTTGTCCAAAGAAAGAAACCGGCACCTGTTATTGTTTTTTTATCCCCAAGACCTTTTTATTTTGATTTTTTTTATCCCGAAATAATGAATTGAGTTCGTATAGGCATTTTGGACGATGCTATTGAAATAGCCCTTCTGGCTATATTTTCTGTTACTCCACCCATTTCATAAAGTATTCGACCTGGTTTAACAACAGCTACCCAATATTCAGGGGATCCTTTCCCCGAACCCATACGTGTTTCTGCGGGTCTTACTGTAACCGGTTTGTCTGGAAATATACGTACCCATATTTTTCCACCGCGGCGTGCATTTCGTGTCATTGCTCGTCGACCTGCTTCTATTTGTCTAGACGTGATCCAAGCAGGTTCAAGTGCCTGAAGAGCGTATTTACCGAAAGAA